ATCTAGACGGGTGAATAGATTGACCTTGAAACAACAACGATTAATTACTATTGCTATAAAACAAGCCCGTATTTTATCTTTGTTACCTTTTCTCAACAATGAGAAACAATTTGAAAGAATGGAGTCGACCGCTAGAACTACCGGTCTTAGGACCAAAAATAACTAGGCTTCTTCTTTGTTCACTTCAATTTAGCCTATTTTCTCATAGTAATTCCGACTCCACCTTCCCGGAGTTTATTCTCCGGGGAACTCTTTTAAAATTATTCCGGTGTATTCTTTCCAATCTACTCCTTTTCTGATTTCGTTGGAAATCATATAAAAACAATTCCTATTTGATATAGCAATTTGGGCCAGTATTTTACGATTAAGAAGCAACCGCCTCTTGTATAGATTATGTATTAATTTACTATAACTATAGGATACCCCTCCTTCTCGAATTACTGCGTTTATCCGAGTGATCCACAAACGACGAAAATTTCTCTTTTGCTTATCCCTATCCCGATGAGCCGAAACCAAAGCTCTTATTTTCTGTTGAGTAATAGTTCGGGTGAGTCTTGAATGAGACCCCCGAAAACTTGATGCAAATAAACGAATTTTTGTTCTACGTCTCCGGGCTATATATCCGCGTTTAATTCTGGTCATTAAATAAATAAAATTTTGACAAATAACTAATTGATTTCTTTTCTTTCAGTTATTCTTTTACCCGTCCTGGCCTATTAATAACCAAACGGATTTTTCCAATGTATAAAATAAAAATTCCAACGGCCTTGGCTACTATAACCTTCCCGACCACGATTTTTTCCTTTTTTTAGTTATTTTCTTTTTTATTTACTGCGAAATATAAAATAAATAAGAAATTTGCTTTTGCTAGGTGTCAAAAATATAGTCAATAAAAAAAAAAGAAATATAAATTAAATGGATAAAGAAATAGTGGGTTTCATCGTTTCTATGGTTACTTCTTAAACGGCGAGGTCTTCTCTATACACCGGAGCCTTTAAACTTCATTTAATATTTCATCAATGTTATTGGTAACTTGTATAGTTCACACCACACTTTTTGGCTCTACCCATGAATTATCCAGTAACAGGTCTTTCACAACTAGACCCGCCTATACAGTAACGGTATTTAATTATGAAAGTTAGCTGGGTAGCTGACCTTCGTAGTCCGAGTGAGAACTTCATTTTTTGTGTTTTTTTGAATTTCAATAAGATTTTCCTTCGCTTAATGGATAACCATTTGCTACCAATGAAGAATTGTTTCTCATCTTAAATTCAGGTGATTGGATTTGCACCACCGGAAACCATAAGCTTTATACACAATTTATACACAATAGGGGGTTTATTTGCTTATTTTTAGATAATGAATGGAGTTCCTCCTTCCATTCTATCTATCCTATTCACCAGACTGATCATTCATACCAGAAGCGGTTTTCTTGCTTTGTTTGTGCCAGCTCATGATCTAAACGAGTCGCACATACACCCTAGTACATGTTCCTCGGCGCTGAGGACATCCCCCAAGAGCGGGGGATTTCGTGACATTTCGAATGGGCTGTCTTGTATTTCTAATGAGTTGTTTAATAGTTGGCATGTTGAAGCATATACATAATGGGCTGGTTTAGATTGATCCTAACCGAATGATTATGAATTTTTTTTATTTTTTTTTTATTTAATAGTAAATCGGAGATAAAATATCAAATCGCGGATTTGCACAAAATCCATTTTTTTTTTCATTCAACCGCTACAAGATCAACAATTCCATAAGCTTGGGCTTCTGTTGCTGACATAAAAACGTCTCTTTCCATGTCTTCGGATACAACCCATAATGGTTTGCCCGTCCTTTGTACATAAACCCTTGTGAGGGTTTCGCGTAGTTTCAGCAGTTCTTCCGCTTCCAGGATAAATTCTCCCGTTTGTGCCTCATAAAAAGAACTGGCAGGTTGGTGGATCATTACCCTGATGATAGAAGGTTTCTCTATCTGGTGTGATGGAGGGAACAGAAAAGAAAGATAAAGAATAATAGCAAAAAAAGATAGAATTGAACAACCGTACGGGCATCATCTTTTGTGCATTGCATACGGCTCTACAATCAAATTGACCTTTACCATTCAAGAAAGATAAAAATAGAATCTATCGGCCCCAGACGGGTAAATGTCAAATTGCCACCCTTCCTTTCGGAGGAATTAAAAAATACTATGATGGCTCCGTTGCTTTCTATTTTAAAATAGATTCTTTTTTTTTTGCCTTTGATTCAGCAATCCCAAAGTTTCTTTTTGATCCAACGAAAAAAGGAAAAATTTGGTTTTTGTTCGCACTCTTTTTTTATAACTTAAATATTGTTAAGAGCCCTTCGGTGTGAAAGTGAAAACAAACAAGTTTGTGACGCGTAATTGGACTTCCGATAGATAACAAAAATCGGAAATGTCTTTTATCTCATACTACTCTCTCGATACATAATTGAATCTTTTGAAAAAACAATACAAAATTTTTTCATATCGAATTCG